TAATTTGTATTCGAAATTTTAGTATTGAGATTTTATTAATGTTTTCAATCGAGATTTTTAGGCCGCTTATTAGTGTAAAAAAAGAGTGTAATTAAATTTTGTATGTTATATATAATATGTGATGGCATAAGTTAACACCACCAAAATTCGTTAGCTTTGATACGTTTGGTCGAGCCTTTCTTGGTTTAGGGGTTTAACAAGAATAACAGGATTTTCTGAGCGTAGGGGGTAGGGGGGTTTAACGCGCGGAAACCAAAAGGGGGCATATAGTATAAGTATGTGTTGAGTAATAATATATTATGCACTTGAGATAAACGTATGTAATTCTTAAGTTATGTCTTCAAATCTCTAAATAGGATCGTGGCAATCAAGAAAAAATGTTCTACCTTGATTTAACAGTTGAACACTGCACTCTGAAATGTAAGTGGAAAGGTAAAAAAAAAGAGGAACCTATGCATATAAGAGAACTGCGAAGCATGTGGGGTTATTGAACGTGTGAACTATACTAGTAACCAGATGCAAGATATAAAGCTCTAGGGTGGGATAAACATGCCAAGTCCGTGGAAGTGAGTGCCAGATACAAGGAATAATTAATAATATACCTTATTTACAGTAGTGTCCCTGGTTCTATCATGCATGATATGCAATTATATAAACTGGTTGGTGGTTTCTTACTACATTAAATATTACTTTTGAAAAGAAATATTGAGTTAATCAAGGGAGGTTTCTGAGATACGACTATTAGCCAGGGATAGAATTTACTCAATTTAGATGGATTCGCATGTGGGATTATAAACCAATGCTTATGTATAGCTTAGAAATTAGTACTTGCTTTATGTTTCAAATAAAATTTTGGTGATAATACATATATGCATAATATCATTAATGTAATATTATGCATAATATGTACTATATCATTCATGCCAGAAAATAGTTTAAATTAGAACTCTGGCTTTGGGTGCCAGTAGTGAGAGTTAGAATCTCTTTTTTCTGGCGCTAGGGAGGGGTTTAACCTCCTATCTTCGGATTACAAAACCGATGCTTTAAGTTAAGCTACTAAGGCAAGCTCATGCCATTGCTTTATTTTCTAATCAACCTACCAGTGGCATTAGGATAAGGAATAGTATGAAGTATAAGATGGATGCAATTTGTCCAATAACAATAAAGGGGTGTTCCACCGGTATCCCCCCAATTCATGTTAAGATAAACATATCTGCGACTAGTGCCCAAAAGAGGAGCTGGGTGGCGGGTCGAAATGTTAATCCTCGTTGTTTTGATGTGTGTAGGGCGGGTACTAGTATTAAAATAAGAATGGAGGATAGGAGGGCCAAAACTCCTCCAAGTTTGTTTGGGATTGAGCGTAGAATGGCGTAGGCAAATAGAAAGTATCATTCGGGTTTAATGTGGGGAGGGGTGACTAGTGGGTTGGCTGGGGTGAAGTTGTCTGGGTCTCCTAGAAGATTGGGGGAGAATAGTGATAGGGATGTGAGGGCTAACAGTATAATTACGAATCCGAGCAGGTCTTTATAGGAAAAGTAGGGGTGGAAGGTGATTTTATCTGCGTTTGAGTTTAGGCCTGTGGGGTTATTTGATCCCGTTTCATGTAGGAACAGTAGGTGAATGAGGGTTGCCGCGGCAACAATAAATGGGAATAGGAAGTGAAAGGCGAAGAATCGGGTTAGGGTTGCGTTGTCTACTGAGAATCCACCTCAGATTCATTGTACTAGGGCATTTCCTACGTAGGGGATTGCTGATAATAAATTAGTAATGACTGTGGCGCCTCAGAATGATATTTGTCCCCATGGAAGGACATAGCCCACAAAGGCTGTTATTATTACTAATAAGAAGAGGATAACTCCAATATTTCAGGTTTCTTTGTATAAATAGGATCCGTAATACAATCCCCGGGCAATATGTAGGTAGAGGCAGATGAAGAAGAATGATGCCCCATTAGCATGTATGCTTCGAATTAATCATCCGTAATTAACATCACGGCAGATATGTGCGACTGAGGAGAAGGCGGTAGAAATATCAGATGTATAGTGTATAGCTAGAAATAATCCTGTGATAATTTGTGCAGCCAGGCATAATCCTAGAAGTGATCCAAAGTTTCATCAGACTGAGATATTAGAGGGGGCTGGTAGATCGACTAGTGCGTGGTTAGCGATTTTAATTAGGGGATGTGTTTTTCGTAGGCTTGCCATTAATGGGTTTTTATAGTTGAATAACAACGGTGGTTCTTCAAGTCACTGGTCTTGGTTAAAATCCATGTAAGAATTATGACTTATCTTGTATCGTTACTGTTGATGGCCTTAATTATTGGGTTAGTTGCTGTGGCTTCTAACCCTGCACCTTACTTTGCTGCTTTTGGTTTAGTTGTAGCGGCTGGGGTGGGGTGTGGAATACTTATCGGACATGGGGGATCTTTTTTGTCCCTGGTCCTTTTCTTAATTTATCTAGGTGGGATACTCGTAGTATTTGCTTATTCGGCGGCTTTGGCTGCTGAACCTTTTCCAGAGGCTTGGGGAGATCGTTCTGTGGCTGGTTATGTCTTAATTTATTTATTAGGTGTTAGTTTAGTTGTTGGTTTATTTTGGGAGAATTGGTATGAGGGGTCTTGGATTGTTGTTGATGTGTTAAAAGAGTTTTCTATATTACGTGGGGATATTGGAGGGGTGGCTGTAATATATTCGTCGGGGGGTGGTTTGTTAATTATTAGTGCGTGGGTGTTATTATTAACGTTGTTTGTAGTATTGGAGTTGACTCGCGGGCTTGGTCGTGGGGCTCTTCGTGCAGTTTAAATTACTGTCAGTAAGATGGCAAGGGTTGTTGATAATAAGAAGATTGTTAGGTAAGTTTTGATTATGCCCCGTTGAGAGTCACTAATAGTTTTGGCCATTTTAACTTGGGCAGAGGATATTCCTTTTGGCCCTACAGCTTCAAATCAGGTTTGATCTACTAGCTGTGTAGCAATTGATTGTCCTAGTATCAGGTTTAGTTTAGGGGTTAGTCGATGAACAATTATTGGGAAATAACCTAGTATGTTTGAAAAGTGATGGAGTGGTGGTGTAGGGCTAGTTTTAAATTGCTTGCTGGTTAGTCCTGCTAGTTCTATGGCTGTGAGTAGGCCAATAATTGTTACTACTAGGGCAGCTATTTTTAAGGTCAGTGGTATGGTTATGATGGGGGTTTTGGAGGTTAGGAAATTTGATGTAATAATAAGTCCTGCAATAATACTCCCTCAGGCAAGTCGTTTAATTGGGTTAATCACTAATAAGTTGTTTTCGTTAATTGGGGATAGGGGGGTGAATCGGGGGGTGCCCATGGTAACGAAGAATACTACCCGGAAACTATAAACGGCAGTGAAAGATGTGGCGATAAGTGTTAGGGTAAGGGCTCAGGCGTTTAGGTGGGAGGTACTTAGTGCTTCAATAATGGCATCTTTTGAGAAGAATCCGGCTAGAAATGGTGTTCCCGTTAGGGCTAGGCTGCCGATAGTGAGGCAGGTTGAGGTGAATGGTAGCAGATTTTGTAGTCCTCCTATTTTTCGGATATCTTGTTCATCATTGAGGCTGTGAATAATGGAGCCTGAGCATAAAAATAATATTGCTTTGAAAAAAGCGTGGGTGCAGATGTGTAGGAACGCTAGTTGAGGTTGATTAAGGCCAATTGTGACTATCATAAGTCCTAGTTGGCTGGATGTAGAAAATGCTACGATTTTTTTAATGTCATTTTGTGTTAAAGCGCAGGTGGCTGTGAATACTGTGGTTAGTGCTCCTAAACAGAGGCAGGTTGTTAGTGCTAGGCTATTATTTTCTATAATTGGGTGGAGTCGAATGAGTAAGAAAACACCAGCAACAACTATGGTGCTGGAATGAAGTAGGGCAGAGACTGGTGTGGGACCCTCCATGGCTGCCGGTAGCCATGGGTGTAGGCCGAACTGGGCTGATTTGCCAGTTGCTGCCAGGATTAGTCCAATAAGTGGAAGTGTTATATCATAGGTTTTTGACAGTATAAAGATCTGTTGTATTTCTCATGAGTTTAGGTTGGCTGCAATTCAGGCTATACTTATAATTAGTCCAATGTCCCCCACTCGATTATATAAGACGGCTTGAAGAGCTGCTGTGTTGGCGTCAGCTCGTCCACATCATCAGCCAATTAGTAGAAATGATATAATACCCACCCCCTCCCACCCGATAAAGAGTTGAAATAGATTATTGGCGGTTACAAGAATAATTATAGCTACCAGAAAGAGTAATAAATATTTGAAGAATCGGTTTATATTTGGATCTGAGTGTATATACCAGGATGCAAATTCAAGAATGGATCAGGTTACGTAGAGGGCAATAGGTGTAAAAATAATGGAGTAGTGATCAAATTTAAAGCTAATATTAATATCAAAAAGGGTTGTATTTATTCAGTGTCAGTTAGTAATGATAGCTTCAGTTCCCTGGTCTAGAAATAGTGTGAGTGGCAGAAGGCTGATGAAGAATGCAGTGCTTACAGCAGTTTTAACATGGGTAGTGGCTCAATTTGGGCTTTTAGGGGGATTATTAAGTGTTATTAATAGAGGACAAATGAGAATTGTAATAACTAGAATTAGTGAGGATGATAGGATTAGGGTTGTTGGGTGCATAGCTTCCACTTGGATTTGCACCAAGAGTTTTTGGTTCCTAAGACCAATGGATGGCTGTTATCCTTTAGAAGCGCGAGGAAGCCATGGAGTTTAACCATGGGTATAAGTATTAGCAGTACTTACTGCCTTTGGCCTTCCTCGGTGAGTAAAAGGATTTTAACCTCTATTTTTAGAATCACAATCTGATGTTTTGGTTAAACTATACTTACTAGTAGTATCAGCCCCAGATGAGTTCCGGTTTTGTTACTAATAGAATGACAGGGATAAGGTGGAGAATTATTAGGAGATGTTCTCGGGTGTGAAATGGTAAAAGTCCTTTGATGTGATTTGGTGTCAGTCCTCGCTGGGTTATTAAGAATAGGTATAGGGAGTAAGCTGCTGTAATTAGTGTCCCCAATCCTGTAAGTATAATGGTTCAGGGGGATCAGTTGAATAGGGTGGTAATAATTATGATTTCACCTATTAGGTTTGGTAGGGGTGGTAGTGCTAGATTCGCTAGGTTAGCGATAAATCATCAGGTTGCAGTTAGTGGGAAGATTATTTGGAGGCCTCGGGCTAATATTATAGTTCGGCTGTGGGTACGTTCGTAGGCGGTATTGGCTAGGCAGAATAGTGCTGAAGATACTAGTCCGTGGGCAATTATTAAAATGATTGCACCTGTAAATCCTCAATGGGTTTGAACTAGAATTCCTCCTGCTACTAGGCCTATATGACTTACAGATGAGTATGCGATTAGGGATTTTAGGTCTGTTTGTCGTAGGCAAATTGAGCCAGTCATAAGAATGCCTCATATGGCTAAGATAATAAAGGGGTAGGCAAGTTCTTTTGAGAGTGGATCTAACATAATTATTATTCGTATTATTCCGTAGCCCCCGAGTTTTAGTAGTACTGCGGCTAGAACTATAGATCCTGCTACTGGGGCTTCAACGTGGGCTTTTGGTAGTCAAAGATGGACCCCATAGAGTGGTATCTTTACTAGAAATGCAATTAAGCATCCGGCTCATCAGATATTATGGCCTCAGGAGTTAAGTGTGAGTGGTTGAGAATATTGTAAGATTAATATTGATAGTGTCCCTGTTGATTGTTGGAGTAATAAGAGGGCAATTAGGAGTGGTAGTGAGCCTGCTAAGGTGTAAAACAGAAAGTAGGTTCCGGCACTTAGGCGTTCAGTTTGGTTACCCCACCGGGTGATAATGATGAGCGTGGGGATGAGGGTGGCCTCAAATATAATATAAAATATAATAATCTCTGTGGCTCCAAATGCTATAATTAGGAAAGTTTGTAAGGAGATTAAGAGGCTAATATATAGGCGTTGTCGATTAATTGGCTCTGGGTGTAAGTGGTTTTGGCTGGCTAAGATTATTAAAGGGAGAAGTCAGCATGTTAGGACTAGGAGGGGTGTAGATAGGGGGTCTGTGGCTAAGTATGTGTTGGAGGTTGATCATCCAGTCTCTGATGGTCATTTTAATCAGGTAAGGCTAATAAATGCAATTAATAAGCTTTGAGCAGTTGCTGTAGGTCATAACCATTTAGGTGATGATGATCAAATTGTTGGGAATAGCATAATCGTGGGGATTAATACTTTTAACATTGTAAGAGATTTAGGTTTTGTAGTCGGTCGGTTCCATGGGTTCGGGCAGTGGCAACTAATAGGGCTAGACCTGCGCTGGCTTCGCAGGCAGAGAAGGCTAATAAGAGTATTGGGGCTGCAGAAAATATAGTTGATTCAAGTTGTATAGTTCAGAGGGCTAGTGCAATGAATAGGGATAATATTATTCCTTCTAGGCAAAGCAGCGCAGAGAGCAGGTGGGTGCGATGAAATGCTAAGCCTATAAGACCTAGTATAAAAGCTGAGCTAAAGCTGAAGTGTACGGGTGTCATAAGGGGTTTATGGAGTTAAACCATAATTATCTGAGCCGAAATCAGAGGTCTTATATTGGACTAAACCCCTATTCTGCCCACTCTAAGCCTCCTTGGGTTCACTCATAAACTAAACCTATGGTAAGTAAAATTAGGACTGCTATAGCTCATAAAAAGGTGTTGGCAGGGTTGTGGAGTTGATCTCCTCAGGGTAGTGGGAGGAGTAGGGCAATTTCTAGGTCGAATAGTAGAAATAAGATAGCTACTAGGAAGAATCGTAATGAGAATGGAAGTCGGGCTGATCCTAGTGGGTCGAAGCCGCATTCGTAGGGTGAGAGTTTTTCTGCATCCGGTTTTATCTGAGGTAGTCAAAAAGATATAGTTGCTAAAACTAGAGCAAGGGATGACGTAATAATTAGGATTGTGATAACTAAATTCATTATCTTTCCTTGGGGTTTAACCAAGACTGAGTGATTGGAAGTCACTTGTACTAGCTTTAAAATACTAGAAAGATATGAGCCTCATCAGTAAATTGATACATAAAGGAATAATCATACTACGTCTACGAAGTGTCAGTATCATGCGGCAGCTTCGAAGCCGAAGTGATGTTCGGATGTAAAGTGGTATTGGATTTGTCGGAGTAGGCAGACGGCCAGGAATGAAGATCCAATAATAACGTGTAGTCCGTGGAATCCTGTGGCCACAAAAAATGTCGAACCGTAGACACCGTCTGCAATTGTGAATGGTGCCTCATAATATTCTATGGCTTGTAGGGCGGTAAAGTAAAGTCCTAATAAGATTGTCAGTGTTAGCGATTGGATAGCTTGTTTGCGGTTATTTTCTATTAGACTATGGTGAGCTCATGTTACTGTAACCCCAGATGCTAGGAGAACAGCTGTGTTAAGTAGTGGGACTTCAAATGGGTCTAGGGTGGTGACTCCTGTTGGTGGTCAGCATCCTCCTAGCTCTGGGGTGGGTGCCAGGCTTGAGTGATAAAAGGCTCAGAAAAACCCAAGGAAAAAGAATACTTCAGATGTGATAAACAAAATTATACCATAGCGTAAGCCTTTTTGTACTGGGGGTGTGTGGTGGCCTTGAAATGTCCCTTCTCGGATAATGTCTCGTCATCATTGATATATTGTTAGAAGTAGGAGTACTAGTCCAAGGGTTATAAGTGTAATAGAGTGGAAGTGAAACCAGATTGCTAAGCCGGATGTTAATAGTAAAGCTCCGACTGCGCCGGTTAAAGGTCATGGGCTTGGATCAACTATATGATATGCGTGTGCTTGGTGGGCCATTAAACGTTCTCTTGTAGATACAGGCTAAGTAGGAGGACAAACACATAGGCTTGAATTATTGCTACTGCTACTTCTAGTAGTGTTAGGAGAAATAGGACGGTGGCTGTAAGAATTGCTACTGTGGGTATTATTGGGAGCAGAACGAACACGGCGGTGGCGATTAATTGAATCAGAAGGTGCCCTGCGGTGAGATTGGCTGTTAGTCGGACGCCAAGGGCTAATGGTCGAATAAAGAGGCTAATTGTTTCAATAATAATAAGTACAGGGATTAAAGGAATAGGTGTGCCCTCTGGCAAGAGATGGCCTAGGGCTACTGTCGGTTGATTACGTATCCCAATAATAACTGTGGCGAGTCATAGTGGGACGGCAAATCCTATGTTCAATGATAGTTGTGTTGTTGGGGTAAAAGTGTATGGTAAAAGTCCAATTATGTTGATAGTAATTAAGAATACTATTAAAGAGGCTATTAGAAGTGCTCATTTATGACCTCCTGTATTTAGTGGTATTATAAGTTGGTTAGTAAATCGGTTAATGAATCACCCTTGAATAGTGATAAGGCGGTTATTGATTCATCGCGATGTAGAAGCGGGGTATAATACTCAGGGGAGGGCAATTGCAATAGCAATTAGTGGAATACCTATGTAGGATGAACTTGCAAATTGATCAAAAAAACTTATTGCCATGGTCAGTTTCAGGGTTCAGTTTCGTGTTTTTCAGAGTCCAGAGGAGCTGGCTCGTTAGGTGATGTGTGACTTATTACTTTGGTTGGGATGACGGTAATAAATACCAGTCATGAAAATACTAGAATTGCAAATCAAGGGGCGGGGTTTAATTGAGGCATTTCACTAGGGGTGGTTGGGAGGCACCATTCTTTGGCTTAAAAGGCCAATGCTGAGGTCCATGTTTAGCTTCCTGGTGAGGCGTCTTCTAGTATTAGGGAGGATCAGTTTTCAAAGTGTTCAAGTGGGACTGACTCCACCACGATAGGTATGAAGCTGTGGTTTGCCCCACAGATTTCGGAGCATTGTCCATAAAATACCCCAGGTCGGGAGGCAATAAAGGCTGTTTGATTAAGACGTCCTGGGACTGCATCTATTTTTACTCCAAGGGATGGAATAGCTCATGAGTGTAGTACGTCTTCGGCGGATACAAGTACTCGGATAGGGGATTCCATGGGGATAACTATTCGGTGGTCTGCTTCAAGAAGTCGAAATTGTCCCGGGCTGAGGTCCTGGGTTGGAATTATATATGAGTCAAAGCTTAGGTTCTCATAGTCAGTGTATTCATAGCTTCAATACCACTGATGACCTATGGCTTTAATTGTTAGGTGGGGATCATTAATTTCATCTATAAGATAAAGAATTCGTAAAGAGGGGAGGGCAATCAAAATAAGGATTACGGCTGGTAATACAGTCCATACGATCTCGATCTCTTGAGAGTCTAAAATGTACTTATTTGTAAGTTTTGTTGATACTATTGCGATAATAATGTAAAGCACTAAAGTACTGATTAAGAATACGATTATCAAAGCATGATCATGGAAGTGAAGAAGTTCTTCTATAACGGGTGATGCCGCGTCTTGGAATCCTAGTTGTGAGGGATGTGCCATTAAGCTTAAAGCTTAAGGCATGCAGGAGTTTAACCTACGATTTCATCTTGACAAGATGATGTAATTTCGAGTTTACTAATGTCTTGAAGGAAGTGACAGAGTGGTTATGTAACTGGCTTGAAACCAGTTGATGGGGGTTCAATTCCTCCCTTCCTCGTTAATTTGATTGAACTTGGACAAATGCGGGCTCTTCAAATGTGTGGTAGGGGGGAGGGCACCCATGGAGTCATTCAACATTTGTTATGGTTAGTTCTACAGATGAAACTTCTCGTTTAGCAGCGAAGGCTTCTCATAAAATAAATAAAAATATAATTACTGCTACTAAGGAGATTAGGGATCCGATGGATGATACTGTATTTCATAGAGCATATGCGTCGGGGTAGTCTGAATATCGTCGGGGTATCCCTGCTAGGCCAAGGAAGTGTTGTGGGAAAAATGTGAGGTTAACGCCAATAAATATTACTATAAAATGGATTTTGGTTCATGTACTGTGTAGGGTGTATCCTGTAAATAGTGGGAATCAATGAACGAAAGCTGCCATAATTGCAAATACGGCTCCTATTGATAGGACATAGTGAAAATGTGCAACTACATAGTAAGTATCGTGTAGTACAATATCTAGGGATGAATTGGCTAGTACAATTCCTGTTAAACCTCCTACTGTAAAAAGGAAGATGAAGCCCAGGGCTCATAGTATTGGTGTTTCCCATTTAATTGATCCCCCATGGAGTGTGGCTAATCAACTAAAAACTTTAACTCCCGTTGGAATAGCAATAATTATTGTTGCGGATGTAAAGTATGCACGGGTGTCTACGTCTATCCCGACTGTAAATATGTGGTGGGCCCACACAATGAACCCTAATAGGCCGATGGCTATCATAGCCCACACCATTCCTATGTACCCGAATGGCTCTTTTTTACCTGCATAATAGGCTACGACGTGAGAAATAATACCAAATCCGGGTAGGATTAAGATGTACACTTCTGGGTGGCCAAAGAACCAGAATAAGTGTTGGTAAAGGATGGGATCTCCTCCCCCCGCAGGATCAAAGAATGTAGTATTGAGGTTCCGGTCTGTTAGAAGTATTGTAATCCCGGCAGCCAGAACTGGTAGGGACAGCAGTAATAAGACAGCAGTAACTAGTACGGATCATACAAATAGTGGGGTTTGATATTGGGATATTGCTGGGGGTTTTATATTAATTGTAGTTGTAATAAAATTAACTGCCCCTAGGATTGATGATACACCCGCTAAATGAAGGGAGAAGATAGTTAGGTCCACGGATGCTCCAGCATGGGCTAGATTACCCGCTAGGGGCGGGTAGACTGTTCATCCTGTACCAGCTCCGGCCTCAACACCAGATGAGGCCAGTAGCAGAAGGAAAGATGGTGGTAGGAGTCAGAAGCTTATATTATTTATTCGTGGGAATGCCATGTCTGGGGCTCCGATTATTAGTGGGACAAGTCAGTTACCAAAACCTCCAATAAGAATAGGTATTACTATAAAGAAGATTATGACGAAGGCATGTGCGGTAACAATAACATTATAGATTTGATCATCGCCAAGGAGGGACCCTGGCTGGCTTAACTCAGCTCGAATTAGTAGGCTTAGAGCAGTTCCAACTATTCCGGCCCAGGCACCAAATACTAAGTAGAGGGTGCCAATGTCTTTGTGGTTTGTAGAGAAGAATCAGCGCGTGATTGCCACAGGTAGGATGGCCGAAATAGGCGGCGGATTGTAGCTCCGCAAATAGAGGTTTGAGTCCCCTTCCTATCAGCCCCGCAATAGAGGTTTGAATCCTCTTTCATCAGCCCCGCAGTGAGAGTACACGTTGGATTGCAAATCCAAAAACGCAGATTTACGTCTGCCGGGGCTTTCCCGCCTTACTCGGCTAACGGCGGGAAAGGTAGATGAATGCCCGCTGGTTTGGGCGCTTAGCTGTTAACTAAGAGCTTGTAGGATCGAGGCCTTCTCATCTAGTAAGGCCTTAGCTTAATTAAAGTGTCTGGGTTGCATTCAGAAGATGTGGTATGAAGTTCCGCAGGTTTTAGTTAGGGACTAGGAGATTTTAACTCCTGCTTAGAGCTTTGAAGGCTCTTGGTCTAATTTATCCTAAGTCTCTAGGTGATGAGTGTTAAAATGGCTGGGGTGATTGGTAGAAGTCCAAGGGCAGTTGTAGTGAGAACGGCGAGGGTAATTGTAGACTGGGTCGTAGGAGTTCGTCATGGTATTACAGCATTGGTTGTATTTGGGGAGATGGTGAGGATTATTGCATAACACAATCGTAAGTAGAAGTATAGGCTTAGAAGAGCGGCCAGGGCTATGATTGTTGCTGTAAGTGATAGCTGTTGTTTTGCTATTTCTTGTAGAATTAATCATTTAGGTATGAATCCTGTTAATGGTGGGAGTCCTCCTAATGAGAGAAGAGTGAGGGCTGTAGTTGACGCCAGTATTGGGGCTTTTGATCATATTGTTGTTATGGTTGTAATTTTTGTGGTTGATGTTATTTTTAGTGATAGGAATGCTGCGGATGTTATGAACAGGTATATACTTAGGGTGAGTAGTGTTAGGTGAGGGGCATATTGTGAAATAATAATTATTCATCCTATGTGGGCAATTGAGGAGTAGGCTAAAATCTTTCGGGTTTGAGTTTGGTTAAGTCCGCCTCAACCTCCAACTAGTGTAGATAGAATTCCCAGTAGTGTGAGTATTGCTGGATTAATGGCAGGTGCTACTTGAATAATTAGTGCGAGTGGGGCTAGTTTTTGTCAGGTAGATAAAATTAAACCTGTAAGTAAGTCAAGTCCTTGAAGTACTTCTGGTAGTCAGAAGTGTATTGGTGCTAGTCCAATTTTTAGTGCTAGGGCGGCGATTATTATTGAAGAAGCTATTGGGTGGGATAGGTTGTTAATACCTCATTCGCCTACTACTCATGCATTTGTAGTTGCGGCGAATAGGATTATTGCTGCGGCTGTTGCTTGAGTTAAAAAGTATTTTGTGGCTGCTTCAACTGCTCGGGGGTGGTGTTGTTGGGTTATTAGTGGGATGATTGCTAAAGTATTAATTTCTAGTCCTATTCAGGCTAATAATCAGTGTGAGCTGGCAAAGGTTAAGGTGGTTCCTAATCCTAGGCTTGATAATAGGATGGTGAGTACGTAGGGATTCATTGATAGGGGAGGGGTTTTAACCGTCGTGTTCGGGGTATGGGCCCGAAAGCTTTATTAGCTGACCTTATCTTAGGAAGTGGTGTAGAGGAAGCACAAGGAGTTTTGATCTCCTGAGCATGGGTTCAACTCCCTTCTTTCTAGGAACTGGGGGGATTTTAACCCCCATAAGTCACTCTATCAAAGTGGTCCTTGAAATTCAGGCACGGTTCCTTAGGTTATAATTGTGGAGGAAGTCCTGCGAGTGCAATTGGGAGGGCGGTATGTCAGAGGACTAGGGCTAGGGTTAGAGGAAGGAAGTTTTTTCAAACTAGGTGTATTAGCTGGTCGTATCGGAATCGTGGGTAGGAGGCTCGAATTCATAAAAATATTACTGATAGGAGTGCGGCTTTAGTTATTAAATTAATTGTTGTTAATTCTGGAATTGATGGTATGTGTGATGCGCCCAGGAAAAGAATGGCTGATAAGGTGTTTATTAGTAAAATATTAGCGTATTCGGCCAGAAAGAATAGGGCGAATGGCCCGCCGGCATATTCGACGTTGAAACCTGATACTAGTTCAGATTCCCCCTCTGTCAGGTCAAATGGTGCACGGTTTGTTTCGGCCAAGGTGGAGATATATCATATTGCAGCTAGTGGTCAGGCTGGGATTAGGAGTCAGATACTTTCTTGTGTTGTATTAAATATTTGTAATGTATAACCCCCAGAGAAGATAATGACGGAGAGTAGAATTAATCCTAGACTTACTTCATATGAGATTGTTTGGGCTACTGCTCGCAGGGCACCAATTAGTGCATATTTTGAGTTGGATGCTCATCCTGACCCTAAAATTGAGTATACGGCTAGGCTTGATAGTGCTAGAATAAATAATACTCCTAGATTTAAGTCTACTACCGGTTGGGGTATTGGTATAGGTGCTCATAATACTATAGCCAGAGTTAGTGCAAGTATAGGGGCTGTTAAGAATAGGAATGGGGATGATGTAGATGGGCGGATTGGTTCTTTAATAAAGAGTTTGACTCCATCTGCAATTGGTTGTAGGAGTCCATAGGGTCCTACAATATTTGGCCCTTTTCGTAATTGTATATAACCTAAAACTTTACGTTCAAGGAGTGTAAGGAAAGCTACGGCTAGTAGGACGGGTACAATGTATGCGAGTGGATTAACTAGGTGAGTTAATAGGGTGTTTATCATTATTAAGAAGAGGATTTGAACCCCTGGTTGAAAGGGCTTAGGCCTTTTGCAATTACCATGCTCTGCCATCTTAATTATGGCCTTATTTTGGCCTGCATTTTTAGTCCCCCCTTATTTAATTTAGTTGCCTTCATTAATTAGGGGTAAGGCGTGCTTTTAGCATAGGCCTTCTTTTTCCGGTCCTTTCGTACTAGGAAAAATGACATTACAGATAGAAACTGACCTGGATTGCTCCGGTCTGAACTCAGATCACGTAGGACTTTAATCGTTGAACAAACGAACCCTTAATAGCGGCTGCACCATTAGGATGTCCTGATCCAACATCGAGGTCGTAAACCCTCTCGTCGATATGGACTCTTGGAGGGGATTGCGCTGTTATCCCTAGGGTAACTTGGTTCGTCGATCGGTCTTAGTGGCCGGATCATAGTTGGTCAGAATTTCTGTGACTTAGAAGTGTGCTTCTTGGTTCTAGGGTTTATCCCAGTCCACTTGGAGGATTGTTTGTTCTCCATGGTCGCCCCAACCGAAGGTAAAATTCCAATTTCTATTAGGTTTTTACTTATTTACTAAGTTGTTTAACATAGGTGAATTTGTACCTTAAGCTCCAAAGGGTCTTCTCGTCTTGTATTCTTATACCCGCTTCTGCACGGGTAGATTAATTTCACTGACTTGAAATGGGAGACAGCTAAGCCCTCGTTTAGCCATTCATACAGGTCTTCATTTAAAAGACAAGTGATTGCGCTACCTTTGCACGGTCAAAATACCGCGGCCGTTAAACTTGTAGTCACTGGGCAGGCTGGACCTCCTATACATAGGGGTTTGCAGGAGGCGATGTTTTTGGTAAACAGGCGAGGCTTGTGTTTGCCGAGTTCCTTCCATTTCTTTTAGTCTTTCCTTGTAACACTCCAGTGTGGGTTTAACGATATATATGTTGTGGTAGTTTCTTGATTTTCTTGTTACTCACATTGCCCTCTTTTTTGGGGTTCGTTAATTTCTAGTGGTTTATCCGATCTAGCTTACACTTGTGTATGGAGAGGGTTGTGCCCTCTTGTTACTCATTTTAGCATGGTTACTTCCATGGTGGCATGGAATAGCCTAATATTTTTAGGGGAGTTGGGTTTTTTATCAGTATAATAAACTGTGTGTCGTTTGAGCTTTAACGCTTTCTATTCAGATGGCTGCTTTTAGGCCCACTGAGATGACTAGTTTTATAAAATATGATTCTTATCCTCCTATTTAAGGTTGTGTCCTTAGTTAAAGGGGCTGTACCCCCTTTAATTAACTCTCGTGTTTCTCTTTTGTGCTTGGCTTAGATATTTCTTAGTTGGTTAAAGGGGCGCGAGGCTGAACTTCTATTCATTTCTTAGGCAACCAGCTATCACCAAGTTCGGTAGGTTTATCACCTCTACCCGGGGCTCTTCCCACCCTTTTGCCACAGAGACGGGTTCGCCCTTGATAGGCTGTCCCGGGGTAGCTCACTTGGTTTCGGGGTTTCAAACTAGAGGTCGCTTTGCTTGTGCGGTGCTGGCTAAATCATGATGCAAAAGGTACGAGGGTTAGGCTCTACTTTTTTGTACTTATATGGGTTGTTTCATTACTCTTTCAGCTTTCCCTTGCGGTACTTTCTCTATTGCTTAAAGTTACCCTTTCCGTCTCCCGTACTAAGGTGGAAAAATGGTTTAGTTTTTCAATTAAGTTAATTTTATATTATTTATGTTGTTGAGTTAGTTTTATGATTAAGCTAGCTGTTTAGTTCAGGGTGATCCGATTTGCATGGATGTCTTCTCGGTGTAAGGGAGATGCTTAACTGTCTCAGCCACACCCTGGGTTTGATCCAAGTGCACCTTCCGGTACGCTTACCATGTTACGACTTGCCTCCCCTTGTCGGTGCTTTGGTATTAAGAATATTTATCGCGTGTGACGGGGAGAGTGACGGGCGGTGTGTACGCGCCTCAGAGCCGGGTTCAAAAGGACACTCTTTTTCCTTTTTACTACTAAATCCTCCTTCGAGTAATTTTTCAGGGTACCATTCGTAAATATTCTATAATAGAAAATGTAGCCCATTTCTTCCCACTTCATGCGCTACACCTTGACCTGACGTTTTGGAGTGTGTCCATTTAGCTTACTGCTAATCCTTCACAGGGTAAGCTGACGACGGCGGTATATAGGCGGGGGTGACTAGAAGTGGTGAGGTCTAACGGGGGTTATCGGTTCTAGAACAGGCTCCTCTAGGGGGGTCTAAGGCACCGCCAAGTCCTTTGGGTTTCAAGCTAACGCTCGTAGTGCCCTGGCGGACGTTTATTGTGGATTAACGTCTAGGTTTACGGTTGAGCATAGTGGGGTATCTAATCCCAGTTTGTTTCTCAGTTTTCGTGGAGTCAGGTGGACTATATTAAAGTTACTTTCGTTTATGGGCTTCGGACACTCGGGAGCGTATGACGGCCAGGAGGCCCTTTGGCTTTATTTTGTCTCCCCTAACCACCCTTTACGCCGTATCTATTAACTGGGGCCTCTCGTATAACCGCGGTGGCTGGCACGAGTTTTACCGGCCCTCTTAGCATTAACTAAGTCAAGTTTTCACTTATGGCTTAATATTTATCACTGCTGAATTCCCTTGGGGGTGTGGCGTGGCAAGGTGTTTTGGGCTAAGAAATTAGTGCCTGATACCTGCTCCTCGTCCCCGGGCAGGGGATTAAGGGCATTCTCACAGGGGTGCGGATACTTGCATGTGTAATTTGTGCTAAAGTTAACAGTAAAGTCAGGACCAAGCCTTTGTGCGTGCGGAGCTTTCTAGGGCCCGTCCTAGCATCTTCAGTGCTACGCTTTATTTTAAGCTACGCTAGC